CTTTATTACTTAATAATCCTAGTGATTGGATTAGATGCTTATTCGATATATATGCTTATTCTGAGAGGAAATGAAATATTCAAATGATTTTTCATCGAATGACTATACATCTATTTATTTTGATGTAAATAGCGGCAAGAAAGCTCTATGAAAAAATGTTGGTTCCATTCGATGTTATCCAATGTGGAGTTAGAATACAGGTGTAGGCTAAGTAAATCAATGGATAATCTTGGTCCTCTTGAAAATACCAGTGTAAGTGAAGACCCGATTCTAAATGATACAGAAAAAAACACCTATAATTGGAGTCATAGTGACAGTAGTAATGTTGATCATTTAGTCGGCGTTAGGGACATTCGGAATTTAAACGTGGATGACACTTTTTTAGTTTTAGGTAGGGATAATAAAAAAGACGGTTATTCCATATATTTTGATATTGAAAATCAAGTTTTTGGGATTGACAATAATCATTCTTTTTTGAGTGAATTAGAAAAAGAATTTTCTAGTTATTGGAATTCTAGTTATTTAAATAAGGGGTCTAGGAGTGACGATTCCCACTATGATTATTCTATGTATGATAATAAATATAGTTGGAATAATTACATCAATAGTTGCATTGACAGTTATCTTCGTTCTCAAATCGGGATTGCTAGTTCTATTTTAAGTGGTAGTGAAAATTACAACGAAAGTTACATTTCTACTTACATTTTGGGTGAAAGTAGAAATAATAGTGAAACCGGGAATTCCAGGCTAAGAACTAGCACGAACGGCAGCGATTTCGCTCTAAGAGAAAATTCTAATGATCTCGGCGTAACTCAAAAATACAAGCATTTGTGGGTTCAATGTGAAATTTGTTATGGATTAAATTATAAGAAATTTTTTAAATCAAAAATGAATATTTGTGAACAATGTGGATATCATTTGAAAATGAGTAGTTCAGATAGAATTGAACTTTCGATTGATCCAGGCACTTGGGATCCTATGGATGAGGAGATGTTCTCTCTGGATCCCATTGACTTTCATTCAGAGGAGGAACCTTATAAAGATCGTATTGATTCTTATCAAAAAAAGACAGGATTAACCGAGGCCATTCAAACCGGCATAGGTCAACTAAACGGCATTCCCGTAGCAATTGGGGTTATGGATTTTCAGTTTATGGGGGGTAGTATGGGATCGGTAGTAGGCGAGAAAATTACTCGTTTAATCGAGTATGCTACCAATCAATTTTTACCTCTTATTCTAGTGTGTGCTTCCGGAGGAGCACGCATGCAAGAAGGAAGTTTGAGCTTGATGCAAATGGCTAAAATTTCTTCCGCTTTATATGATTATCAATCGAATAAAAAGTTAGTTTATGTATCAATTCTTACATCTCCTACGACTGGGGGGGTGACAGCTAGTTTTGGTATGTTGGGGGATATCATTATTGCTGAACCCAACGCCTACATTGCATTTGCAGGTAAAAGAGTAATTGAACAAACATTGAATAAGACAGTACCTGAAGGTTCACAAGCGGCTGAATTTTTATTCCATAAGGGCTTATTCGATCCAATCGTACCACGTAATCTGTTAAAGGGCGTTCTGAGTGAGTTATTTCAGCTCCACGCTTTCTTTCCTTTGAATCATAACTTAAGTAGAACCTTAACTTAAGTTAATAGTTAATTAAATTGAATTCCTTAAATTATTTTCTTTCTGGCGAATAACTATTTAGAATAAGTATTTATTTATCGGAATCAAAGGAAAAATCCGAAGAATGGATTTTTTTTGGTGACATAAGAGGAAATTATGGAAAGAATCATACAGATAATTTTTTTTTTACCGATATCCCTGATTCCTAATTAGGAAACCTCTATGAACAAGATAAAAGAGCGAATTCTTTTTCCGCGAAATTCAATTGGGCAGAGTAGTAAATTAAATAATAAATAAAACGAATTTCCTGTTCTTTTCTTCCTATGTTCTTTTCTTCCTTTCGTATTATATTATAACTATAAACTATAACGAATTTTGGAATAATTTATAAGGGGAAGAAACTCTTTATTAAATTCAAATTATGAAATTCAAATTATAAGACAAGAAAAAGATAATAGAAGAATAACAAACAAGTGGATTATCATACATGTATTTCATGTAGAAAAATGAATAAGTCCATTTAGTTAGTTCTATATTCCTTGCACTTTCTTATATATACTCACTTAGATATACTTAGTATAATTATATAGGAATTCTAATAATTTTAAGAGATCCTTCTATTTAAGATATCTTTCTAACAATATAATATAGCGATAATAGGTAAAAAGATTAATATAACAATAAATAAATAACAGGTACAAATATTAAATCGAGGTGCCCATTCTATGACAATTCTCAACAACTTACCCTCTATTTTTGTGCCTTTAGTGGGCTTAGTATTTCCGGCAATTGCAATGGCTTCTTTATCTCTTCATGTTCAAAAAAACAAGATTTTTTAGATCTGATGGGGGCAAATTTCATCTATTTTTTTTTTTCAAGACTTAGACTTGGATCATAACACAGATATCTATTCAGTATAATATGGTATAACTTGTGGCTTCTTTCAAACAGAAAAGAAAGGGCAGGCGTAAACGTAAATATGATATATGAGTAAACGAGCTATTTGTTGAAAATAAGTCGCGATTGGGGCGGATGCCTGAAATAAATGCAAAGCCCATGTAGCTATATATGTGTAGTATGTGTAGATAGGGGATCATATGAGGGGGCTCCTATTATTTTACTTTTAGATCTAACGAATTGCTTCGAAAGATTCACATCAGAATAGTGCAAGTTGATGAAAGTTCCTTCGGAAACAAAAAAACGTAAAGTAAAATTCATTTTGGCCGGTCTCCCACTTCCAATAAAATGCAACTAGATCTAGTATGAGTTGGCGATCAGAACATATATGGATAGAACTTATAGCGGGGTCTCGAAAAATAAGTAATTTCTGCTGGGCCATTATACTTTTTTTAGGTTCATTGGGGTTTTTATTGATTGGAATTTCCAGTTATCTTGACAGAAATTTGATATCTTTATTCCCGTCTCAGCAAATCATTTTTTTTCCACAAGGGATCGTGATGTCTTTCTATGGGCTCGCCGGTCTGTTTATTAGCTCTTATTTGTGGTGCACAATTTCGTGGAATGTAGGTAGTGGTTATGATCGATTCGATAGAAAAGAAGGAATAGTGTGTATTTTTCGTTGGGGATTTCCAGGAAAAAATCGTCGCATCTTACTACGACTCTTTATGAAAGATATTCAGTCTATCAGAATAGAAGTTAAAGAAGGTTTTTCTGCTCGGCGTGTCCTTTATATGGAAATCAGAGGCCAGGGGGCCATTCCTTTGACTCGTACTGATGAGAATTTGACTCCACGAGAAATTGAGCAAAAAGCAGCGGAATTGGCCTATTTTTTGCGTGTACCAATTGAAGTATTTTGAAATAAACCGAAGCACTTTTCTTAGCAGGAGGTAAAAAACCAAAAAATCCTCTTTTTTTTTTCTATAACATAACTTAACTTAAATTTATTCATAATACTGATGAACCAAAGAAGACGTATATTATATATACGGAATATATACGGAAAACAGAAAAATTCGAAAACGGAACTTTTTTTTATGCGTATGTAAATTCACAAAATTCAAGGACTAACCACTGACTCACAAATAAAAAAGAGGGAATAAATTCGCGGGTTCGAAGCTTTCTATTCTAAATTCTAATATCTAATATTAGAATAGAACTTATGCTTGATAGAAATATTAGATCGTATAGAGTTGACGAATGAAGCGGATTCATTAAAAATTCACAGACGAAAAAATGGAAAAAAAAGCATTCATTCCCCTTCTATATCTTACGTCTATAGTATTTTTGCCCTGGTGGGTCTCTTTTTCATTTAATAAAAGTCTGGGATCTTGGATTATTAATTGGTGGAATACTAGTAAATCCGAAACTTTTTTAAATGATATTCAAGAAAAGAGTATTCTAGAAAAATTAATAGAATTTGAGGAACTCTTCCTGTTGGACGAAATGATAAAGGAATACCCCGAAACACATCTACAAAAGTTTCGTATCGGAATCCACAAAGAAACGATCCAATTGATCAAGATGCACAACGCAGATCGTATAGATACGATTTTGCACTTCTCGACAAATATAATCTGTTTCGTTATTCTAAGTGGTTATTCTTTTTTAGTTAATGAAGAACTTTTTATTCTGAATTCTTGGGTTCAAGAATTCATATATAACTTAAGCGACACGATAAAAGCCCTTTCTATTCTTTTATTAACCGACTTATGTATAGGATTCCATTCACCCCACGGTTGGGAACTAATGATTAGCTCTTTCTACAAGGATTTTGGATTTGCTCATAATGATCAAATTATATCTGGACTTGTTTCCACCTTTCCAGTAATTTTCGATACAATTTTTAAATATTGGATCTTCCGTTATTTAAATCGTGTATCTCCGTCACTTGTAGTGATTTATCATTCAATGAATGACTGAAAAATGATCCACCGATCCAATTAGAATTTTGTTATTTTGTCCATAAGTAAAATAAAATATTCAAAATCTTACTTTTTTTTTTATACACTTATTTTTTCTATACATCCAAGAGATTCGGATTCCTCCTATATTTTAGTATTTTAGTAAAAATTTTTCAGTAACTAGCAGCATCGTGGATAGGGAACTATCCTAGCGACCTACCTAATTTTATTGTAGAAATTTTCTGGATCAACGACTGGACCATGCAAACTAGAAAGACCCTCTCTTGGATAAAGGAAGAGATTACTCGCTCCATTTCCGTATCGCTCATGATATATATAATAACTGGGGCATACATTTCAAATGCATATCCCATTTTTGCACAGCAGGGTTATGAAAATCCGCGCGAAGCAACTGGTCGTATTGTATGCGCGAATTGTCATTTAGCTAATAAGCCCGTGGGTATTGAGGTTCCACAAGCGGTACTTCCTGATACTGTATTTGAAGCAGTTGTTCGA